ATAAGAAAAAATAAAATAGAAAAAATGACAAAAGAAAAGAAAAAAGGACTGCTAACTCACAAAAAAAATATTAGTTCGAACAAAACAAGCTATCGTGCTAAAATATTAGGATCATCAAAAAAGATTTGGCAACTATTAAAAAAACGAAATACTCGATTAATCCGTAGATCATATTTTTTTATAAAATTTTTCATTGAAAGGATATACATAAAATTTTTTCTAACTATCCTCAATATTCCAAGAATCAATGCAAAACTTTTTTTTGAATCACCAAAAAAAGGAAAAATTATTGAGAAAAATATCCACAATAATGAAACCAATCAGGAAAAAATTAATAAAACAAGTAAAAATCAAATTGACTTTATTTCGACTATAAAAAAATCACTTTCTAAGTTTAGTAATAAGAATTCAAAGATTTTTTGTGATTTATCTTCTTTCTCACAATCGCAAGCATATGTATTTTACAAATTATCACAAACCCAACGGATTCACTTTTCTAATTTAAGCTCTGTCCTTCAATATGATGGAACATCTCTTTTTCTTAAGAAGGAAATAAAAGATTATTTTCAAAAACAAGGAATATTAAATTCTGAATTAAGACATAAATCTTTTTGGAATTTTGAAATGAATCAATGGAAAAACTGGTTAAGGGGGCATTATCAATATCAATACGATTTATCTCGGATAAGATGGCCTAGATTAGTACCAAAAAAATGGCGAAATAAAGCCAATCAACACAGTATGGCTCAAAATAAAGATTTAAACAAAAAGGATTCATATGAAAAAAATAGATTAACTCATTACGACAAACAAAATTTTTTTGAAGCGGATTTCTTACAGAATCAAAAATATAATTTGAAAAAACACTCTAAATATAATTTTTTATCATATAAATCTATTAATTATGAAGATAAGAAAGACTCGTATATTCATAAATCACCATTCCAAGTAAATAAGAAAAATAAAGAAGAAATTTTTTATAATTCCAACATAAGTAACGGCAAATTTTGTGATATGCTGAGCGGTATCCCTATTAAAAATTATCTAGAAGAAGATGATATTATGGATATGGATAAATTTTCGGATAGAAAATATTTGGATTGGAGAATTCTCAATTTTTGTCTTAGAAAAAAGGTTGATATTGAAGTCTGGGTTGATATTGGTACCAACAGGAATCCAAATACGAAGATTGAGGCTACTAATAAGTATCAAATAATTGATGAAATTAATAAGAAAGGTCTTCTTTATCTTACAATTCATGAAGATGACGAAATTAATCCATCCAATCAAAAAAGAACTCTTTTTGATTGGATGGGAATGAATGAAGCAATACTACGTTGTCCTATATCAAATCTGGAGCTTTGGTTCTTCCAAGAATTAATGCGATTTTTTAATGCATATAAAATGAAACCGTGGATCATACCAATCAAATTACTTCTTTTCAATTTTAATGGAAATGCAAATGGTAATAAAAAAATAACTGGAAAGAAAAAGGAAGATCTTTTTATAGCATCGAATCAAAAAAACTCTCTTGAATTAGACAATGGAAGTCAAGAAGAAAAAGAACCCCCAAACCAAGAGAATCCTCGATCAGATACACAAAACCAAGTAAGTCTTGGATCAGTTCTCTCAAACCAAGAAAAAGATCTTGAAGAAAATTCTTCGGGATCAGACATAAAAAAACCTAGAACGAAAAAGAAATACAAGAGCAACACAGAAGCAGAACTTTATTTCTTCCTAAAAAAATATTTGCGTTTTCAGTTGAGATGGGATGATTTTTTAAATCAAAGAATAATCAATAATATCAAGATCTATTGTCTCCTGCTTCGACTGATAAATCCAAGAGAAATTGCTATATCCTCTATTCAAGGGGGAGAAATGCGTCTGGATATTTTGATGATTCAGAAGGATTTAACTCTTACAGAATTGGTCAAAGGGGGAATATTTATTATCGAATCGCTTCGTCTGTCTGTAAAAAAAGATGGACAATTTGTTATATATCAAATCGTAGGTATTTCATTGGTTCATAAGAAAAAGCGCCAAATTACTAAAAGAGACCGAAAAAAAAACTATGTTCATAAAAAAAAAATTTATGAATCCATTGCAAGACATCAAAGAATGACTGGAAATAGAGACAAAAAGAATGATGATTTGCTTGTTCCTGAAAATATTTTCTTCCCTAACCGTCGTAGAGAATTAAGAACTCTAATTTGTTTCAATTGGAAGAATCGAAATAGTATTCAGAGAAATTCCGTATTTTGTAATAACGTAAAAAATCACGTTTTGATTTTGGATAAAAGCAAAGATCTTGCTAGAGAGAAAAATAAACTAATTAAATTAAAGTTCTTTCTTTGGCCCAATTATCGATTAGAAGATTTAGTTTGTATGAATCGCTATTGGTTTAATACCAATAATGGCAGTCGTTTCAGTATGATAAGGATACATATGTATCCACGATCGCAAATTTGTTACTAGTACGTTTTTCTTATCGATCACGTACCATGCCTAATATATGAAAACAAAGATATGGACACATGCCTTGTCTTACATTCCATTATGATACATGATACCACTTTAAGGACATACATATCAGTTAGATCTCTAAATGAATTAACAGAATCTTTTTTTTTTAGGTCTCGTTTTTTCTCTTTTGAAGAAATATACCATCTTTTTTGCTCCCTAATCAAATTTCAAATTGGATTGATTATTGATTGATTTTATAGGAAGTTCATAACGGCTTTAAGATGATTGTGTATATCAAATTCAAATGACTAGCATTATTATTACTGATCAGTAAATTTCATATTAAAAGAAAGGGAAAAGAGGATTTCGTTTTATGGTAAAAAATCCATTCATCTCAGTTACTTTTCAAGAAAAAAAAAAAGAAAACAGCGGGTCTGTTGAATTTCAAGTATTCAGTTTCACTAATAAGATACAAAAACTTACTTCCCATTTGAAATTGCACAGAAAAGACTATTTATCTCAGAGGGGTCTACGGAAAATTCTGGAAAAACGCCAACGGCTACTATCTTATTTGTCAAAGAAAAATAGAATACGTTATAAAGAATTAATTAGTCAATTGAATATTCGGGAGTCAAAAAATCGTTAATTTGAAAAAAAAAAAAATGAAAAATTATTTGATTTATTAGATTTTGAATCTTGATAACTTCTTTTCGTTTTCAACAATTCATATAAGAATGAATCGAGGAAAAACCTATGAGTATACTAGCTACAGGAAAAGACCTTATGAGAATCAATATGGGACCCCACCACCCATCAATGCATGGTGTTCTTCGTCTCATCGTTACTCTAGATGGTGAAGATGTTATTGACTGTGAACCCATATTGGGTTATTTACACAGAGGGATGGAAAAAATTGCGGAAAACCGAACAATTATACAATATCTGCCTTATGTAACACGTTGGGATTATTTAGCTACTATGTTCACAGAAGCAATAACTGTAAATGGACCAGAACAGTTGGGAAATATTCAAGTACCTAAAAGGGCCAGCTATATCAGAGTAATTATGTTGGAGTTGAGTCGTATAGCCTCTCATCTGTTATGGCTCGGCCCTTTTATGGCAGATATTGGTGCACAGACCCCTTTCTTCTATATTTTCAGAGAAAGAGAATTAGTATATGATCTATTCGAAGCTGCCACCGGTATGAGAATGATGCATAATTATTTTCGTATCGGAGGGGTAGCGGCTGATTTACCCCACGGCTGGATAGATAAATGTTTGGATTTCTGTGATTATTTTTTAACGGGGGTTGTTGAATATCAAAAACTTATTTCGCGAAACCCTGTTTTTTTAGAACGAGTTGAAGGAGTGGGCATTTTTGGTGGAGAAGAAGCAATAAATTGGGGTTTATCAGGACCAATGCTACGAGCGTCTGGAATAGAATGGGATCTTCGTAAAGTTGATCATTATGAGTGTTACGACCAATTTGATTGGGAAGTCCAGTGGCAAAAAGAAGGAGATTCATTAGCTCGTTATTTAGTCCGAATCGGTGAAATGACAGAATCCGTAAAAATTATTCAACAGGCTTTGGAAGGAATTCCGGGGGGGCCCTATGAGAATTTAGAAATCCGATGCTTTGATAGAGAAAGCGATCCACAATGGAATGGTTTTGAAGATCGATTCATTAGTAAAAAACCTTCTCCTACTTTTGAATTGCCGAAACAAGAACTTTATGTGAGAGTCGAAGCCCCAAAAGGAGAATTGGGAATTTTTCTAATAGGAGATCAAAGTGGTTTTCCTTGGCGATGGAAAATTCGCCCACCGGGTTTTATCAATTTGCAAATTCTTCCTCAGTTAGTTAAAAGAATGAAATTGGCTGATATTATGACGATACTAGGTAGTATAGATATCATTATGGGAGAAGTTGATCGTTGAAATGATAGTTGATACAACAGAAGTACAAGATATCAATTCTTTTTCCCGATTGGAATCCTTAAAAGAGCTCTATGGGACCATATGGGTATTTGCCCCTATTTTGACTCTTGTATTAGGAATCACAATAGGTGTACTAGTAATTGTGTGGTTAGAAAGAGAAATATCTGCAGGAATACAACAACGTATTGGACCTGAATACGCCAGCCCTTTGGGAATTCTTCAAGCTTTAGTGGATGGGACAAAACTACTTTTCAAAGAGAATCTTCTTCCATCTAGAGGAAATACTCGGTTATTCAGTATTGGACCATCTATAGCAGTCATATCAATTCTACTAAGTTATTCAGTAATTCCTTTTAGTTATCACCTTATTTTAGTTGATCTCAATATTGGTATTTTTTTATGGATTGCTGTTTCAAGTATTGCTCCTATTGGACTTCTTATGTCAGGATATGGATCAAATAATAAATATTCTTTTTTAGGTGGTCTGCGAGCTGCTGCTCAATCGATTAGTTATGAAATACCATTAACTTTATGTGTTTTATCAATATCTCTACGTGCGATTCGCTAAAACATAAGCTTTTCTTTTCCCTATTCTTTTCCTTCTAAAAAAAACGAAATTGAATAGATATCTACCTTTTTTTTATTCATTTATTTATTCTTTAGGTTAATAAAAAAAATTAGATAGTTATATATGAGTGAAAGAAAACAACTTAGAAATTCGCAGTAAAAGCAGATTGAGTCTCATTTACTATAGTACAAAAATTAAGTGAAAGTAAACAAAAGTGGAAGAAGCCCTTTACCCCAAGATTGGTTGATTGGTCATCCTAGCTTGAAGCGGGCTCAAAAGTCAACCGTATGGAGTTTTCACTTTTCACTATCGTTTGTATGTATTACAATACATATATTAACGAACGGGGGATTGAAAAAAAAATGGGTGGGTAGTAAGAAACACTAAAATACACACAAAGAATTAGTAATGGAGATTATATAAATTAACTAAAAATAGACTTCCGCATAACATAAAAAGAATACTAATTGGGGCTTTAAGTTGGTAGAAATGATCAGGCAGTACTCCCCACAATTCCGATTCAGAGTATGCTCCTATCCCCCAATTTAAGAAATTACTATCAGGAACGAAATAATCCTTTACTCTTTTGAGGCCCCCTTTTTCTAAGAAAGAAGAAGAGGAAGAAAAAAATACAATTACAATAGAAACAAAAGAGATTTTTTCTTATTTTTTTCCTATCTTCATAGAACGAGAATTTGTGTCATGATTCATGAACTAATGTAATATCTAATTTTTTTTGTAATCGAAAAGAAAATGATGGCTCGAAATATCAATAGATATTTCTACAACTTCTACAAAGAGTATTTTATTGAAGAATTGATTAAGTTATTACTCAACACAAAAAAATTGAAATTATTAAAGGCTGAGATCAATTCAGAAATGCTTTTTGATTTATTCTTATAGCAGACAGAATTCCATTGGTATAATTGGGGACCTTCCAAGAGATTTTGCCTCTATCCATCCTATAACCATATCAAGATAACTAATACTTGCCCGGTCCTTAGATTTATTTGTGGCCCTGAGGAGCCGTATGAGGTGAAAATCTCATGTACGGTTTTGTAATAGCGATGGGAACAGTAATGTTATCACCGACTATGATTATCTAATAGTTCAAGTACAGTTGATATAGTCGGAGCGCAATCAAAATATGGTTTTTGGGGGTGGAATTTGTGGCGTCAACCTATAGGGTTTATCGTTTTTCTAATTTCTTCCCTAGCAGAATGTGAAAGATTACCTTTTGATTTACCAGAAGCAGAAGAAGAATTAGTAGCAGGCTATCAAACCGAATATTCGGGGATCAAATTTGGTTTATTTTACGTTGCTTCCTATCTAAATCTATTAGTTTCCTCATTATTTGTAACAGTTCTTTACTTGGGGGGTTGGAATCTTGCCATTCCGTACATATTTGTTCCTGGGTTATTTGAAATAAATAAAGCAGATGGAATCTTTGGAACGACAATTGGTATCTTTATTACATTAGCTAAAACTTATTTGTTCTTGTTCATTCCTATCACAACAAGATGGACTTTACCTAGACTAAGAATGGACCAATTATTAAATCTTGGCTGGAAATTTCTTTTGCCTATTTCTCTTGGTAATCTATTATTAACAACCTCTTCCCAACTCCTTTCACTGTAAAGAAAAAAGGAATATAATATTCACGGCTTACCTCAAACAAGAGAAAGAAAAAAACTATTCATAGATATTCTCGATATGTTCCCTATGGTAACTGGGTTCATGAATTATGGTCAACAAACAGTACGAGCTGCAAGGTACATTGGTCAAAGTTTCATGATTACCTTATCCCAAGCAAATCGTTTACCTGTAACTATTCAGTATCCTTATGAAAAATTAATAACATCGGAGCGTTTCCGTGGTCGAATCCATTTTGAATTTGATAAATGTATTGCTTGTGAAGTATGTGTTCGTGTATGTCCTATAGATCTGCCTATTGTTGATTGGAAATTGGAAACTTATATTCGAAAGAAACGATTGCTTAATTACAGTATTGATTTCGGAATTTGTATTTTTTGTGGTAACTGCGTTGAGTATTGTCCAACAAATTGTTTATCAATGACTGAAGAATATGAACTTGCCACTTACGACCGTCACGAATTGAATTACAATCAAATTGCTTTAAGTCGTTTACCAATGTCAGTAATTGACGATTTTACAATTCGAACAGTTTTAGTTTTGAATTCGTCTCAAAGAAAAAACGGGTAAATCTCTTGATTAAAGAATTCTTGGAAATTACTAAGGTTGCGTTTTGGTATAAAGGAATAAGGTCTTTCTCTTTGTTTGATCAATAACTACAAATCCCAACTATGGATTGAATGATGAGAAGTATTAATTAATTTGTATTGAAAGGCTGTTAATATATCCACAATTTTTTCGAAATTTTCCATTTCAAACTGCCATTTCCAATAAAGAAAAGAACGAAATTGATCCAATAACTGTACCCGCATCAATTCACACCTATTAGATTCGAATTTCATTCAATCGGGGATACCTCATAAAAAAAATTCCTGGTCGGTTCAATAAGGTCATGAAAAAACATTTCGATTTATTTATCTCTTTTTTTAATATAATGGATTTGCCTGGACCAATACATGATTTTCTTTTCGTTTTTCTAGGATCGGGTCTTATATTAGGAGGTCTGGGAGTGGTATTACTTACCAACCCAATTTATTCTGCCTTTTCATTGGGATTGGTTCTTGTTTGTATATCCTTATTCTATATTCTATCAAATTCGCCTTTTGTAGCTGCTGCACAGCTCCTTATTTATGTAGGAGCTGTAAATGTTTTAATCATATTTGCTGTAATGTTCATGAATGGTTCAGACTATTCCAAAGATTTTCATTTGCATCTTTGGACTATTGGGGATGGAGTTACTTCTCTGGTTTGTACAAGTATTTTTTTGTCGTTACTCACTACTATTCTAGATACGTCGTGGTACGGGATTATTTGGACTACACGATCCAACCAGATTATAGAGCAAGATTTTATAAGTAATAGTCAACAAATTGGAATTTATTTATCAACCGACTTTTTTCTTCCATTTGAACTCATTTCGATAATTCTTTTAGTTGCTTTGATAGGTGCAATTGCCGTGGCTCGTCAGTAAAAAATCTTTATAATTAGCAACAGCAATTCAAATTCAACTTTTTCTGTGTTATCACATCTATTTGCCTTCAATTCTATTTGAATACTGTTTCGTGTATAAATAAAATCAAAATAGAAAATTTTTTATTCGATTTATTAGTAGCAATATATTCTTTTATTCTATACTTGTTACATTCTAAACAATCAAATCACTTGAATTATTGTTCATATTGAAATGAATCGAAATTGGTACGGAGTTGGTCAATGATGCTCGAGCATGTACTTATTTTGAGTGCTTATTTATTTTCTATTGGTATCTATGGATTGATCACGAGCCGAAATATGGTCCGGGCCTTGATGTGTCTTGAACTTATACTAAATGCGGTTAATATAAATTTTGTAACATTTTCTGATTTTTTTGATAGTCGGCAATTAAAAGGAGATATTTTCTCAATTTTTGTTATAGCTATTGGAGCCGCTGAAGCAGCTATCGGATCAGCTATTGTTTCGTCAATTTATCGTAACAGAAAATCGACTCGTATCAATCAATCGACTTTGTTGAATAAATAGTATTTCGAAATCAGAATATTCATCAATTCGAATTAGCATATATAATACGTCGTAACCTCGATCATATTGGTGAAAACGTAAGAAATCAAAGTATCTTTGTTCCCTCTTCTCAATTGATCTGGAACTAGATTGATTATAAAATTTCTGGTAAATCATTGATTCATCTGGTGTTTAAATATATGATTCATTTCAAAAATGACTAGATCGAAAATTTATGAGTTCAGAAATTGATAGATCCAATGTCACATTCAGTAAAGATTTATGATACATGTATCGGATGTACTCAATGTGTCCGAGCATGTCCCACCGATGTATTAGAAATGATACCTTGGGACGGATGTAAAGCTAAGCAAATTGCTTCTGCTCCAAGAACGGAGGATTGTGTTGGTTGTAAGAGATGCGAATCCGCCTGTCCAACGGATTTCTTGAGTGTTCGAGTTTATTTATGGCATGAAACAACTCGAAGTATGGGTCTAGCTTATTGATATTGATACGTTCCCCCAAACCCCACTTAAATCTATTTTGAATAGATTTTTTTTACTTACCGATTACCGACAAAAACCCGTACTCGAAAAAAAAAATAAGAATATATTCTATTTTTCGAGCACGGTTTTGTCTGGTTCGAGTGTATCTTGTCTTTACCACGAATTTTTTTCCTTGGTTAACAATAATTGTAGTTTTTCCGATAGCCGCGGGTTTTTTAATTTTCTTTCTCCCTCATAGAGGAAATAAGGTGACTAGAGAGTATACTATATATATATGTGTCTTAGAACTCCTTATAACAACCTATGCATTCTGTTATCATTTCCAATTGGATGATCCATTAATACAGCTCGTAGAGGATTATAAATGGATCAATTTTTTTGGTTTTTACTGGAGATTGGGAATAGATGGACTTTCCCTAGGACCTATTTTATTGACGGGATTTATCACCACTTTAGCTACATTAGCGGCTTGGCCAGTTACTCGGAATTCCCGATTATTCTATTTCCTGATGTTAGCAATGTATAGCGGTCAAATAGGATCATTTGCTTCTCGTGACCTTTTACTTTTTTTCATCATGTGGGAATTCGAATTAATTCCTGTTTATTTACTTCTATCTGCATGGGGTGGAAAGAAACGTCTTTATTCAGCTACAAAGTTTATTTTGTACACTGCAGGAGGTTCCGTTTTTCTATTAATAGGAGTTTTGGGTATCGGTTTATATGGTTCCAATGAACCAACATTCAATTTGGAAATATTAGCTAATCGATCGTATCCCGTGGCACTGGAAATACTATTCTATATTGGATTTCTTATTGCTTTTGCTGTCAAATCACCGATTATACCCTTCCATACATGGTTACCAGACACCCATGGAGAGGCCCATTACAGTACTTGTATGCTTCTAGCCGGAATCCTATTAAAAATGGGAGCATATGGCTTGGTTCGGATCAATATGGAACTATTACCGCACGCTCATTCTATATTTTCTCCCTGGTTGATCATAGTAGGTACAATGCAAATAATTTATGCAGCTTCAACATCTCCTGGCCAACGCAATTTGAAAAAAAGAATTGCCTATTCCTCCGTATCTCATATGGGTTTCATAATTATAGGAATTGGCTCGATAACCGATACGGGACTCAGTGGAGCCATTTTACAAATGATTTCTCATGGATTTATTAGCGCTGCACTTTTTTTCTTGGCAGGAACGAGTTATGATAGAATACGTCGTGGTTATCTCGACGAAATGGGCGGACTGGCTATACCAATTCCAAAGATATTCACGATATTTAGTATTTTATCGATGGCTTCCCTTGCATTACCGGGCATGAGTGGTTTTGTTTCAGAATTGATAGTCTTTTTTGGACTAATTACCAGCCAAATTTTTTTTTTAATGGCAAAAATACTGATTACTTTTGTAATGGCAATTGGAATGATATTAACTCCTATTTATTCATTATCTATGTTACGGCAAATGTTCTATGGGTACAAGCTATTTAATGGCGCAAACTCTTATTTTTTTGATTCTGGGCCACGGGAATTATTTGTTTTGATCTCTATTCTTCTACCCGCACTTGGTATTGGTATTTATCCGGATTTCGTTCTTTCACTATCAGTGGACAAGGTCGAAGCTATTCTATCTAATTTTTTTATAGATAATTTTCATCAATAAAAAAAATTGAATTGTAACCAAACCCCTTTGGCGTTTGTGAGAACCTTTTGAATCAAGTAATGTAGTGATTCAAAAGGTTCTCGATGGTTTCCACTCAGTTTCATTTATATATATGCGCTGTCGTATGTTTGTCTTCATCAGGCCCTTTCTTTTCTTCAATTTTCAATTCAATTATTAGATGTTAATTGTTAATTAAATGAACCATAACTATGTAACCCTATTCCTAATAGATTGACCCCGAAATAGCATATCCAAATTATAAGGAAGCCCATAGAAGCCACAATTGTGGAATTTAAACCTTCCCATTTTTTATTTGTTCGAGTATGGAAATAAATTCCGAATATAGTCCAAGTAATAAATGCCCAAGTTTCCTTTGGATCCCAATTCCAATATGATCCCCATGCCTCATTAGCCCATACTGCTCCTGAAAGAATACCTATGGTTAAAAAGAGAAATCCTAGACTAATAATATGATAACTCCAATGATCCAATTGTTGAATCAATTGATACCTGTAATAATTTCTAGCAGAAAAAAAATAAGTATTTAGTAAAACATTGGTTTTTGCATTGATATATTGTATTTTACCAAAGGAAAATGACTCAGTTACAGTTCCATTTACTAAATGATTGCTTTTACCAAAAATCCTTATCACTTTTTGAAATGTAATGACTAGAAGAGCTGTGGATAATAATGATCCGCATAAAAGAGCTGCATAGCCTAATACCATCATACTTACGTGCATCATTAACCACTGAACTTGGAGAGCGGGTACCAATATTCCGGATTGATGCATTTTGGTTAACAAACCCGAAGTTGCAAAGCCTTGGGTAAAAAGAGCACTTGGCGCGGTTATTGCGCTTAAATGATTTTTATGTTTTTTAAAATCGAAAATCCTATGAATAATGGAGAAATTCCATGAAAGAAAGATTAATGATTCATATAAATCACTTAAAGGGAAATGCCCCGAATAAATCCAACGAGTGCCTAATAATCCTGTTAGACAGAAAAGAGTAGCTACCATCCCCTTTTCTGATGAATCATATAGTCCTATGATTTCATCGACTAATAAGGTTATCAAATGAATTGTAATTCCAATTGAAATGACCGAAAACGATATATGAGTTAATATATGCTCGAAAGTTGAAAATATCATAAATATAAAATGAAAAGTAAAAAGTGAGAGTCCCTCGAGTATACGGAATGGAAATAGGAAATTCAACTCATTATAGGACTTTTTATATATCTTTTAGAAGATGTTATGCCGCCACTCGGATTCGAACCGAGATGCTCTAGCACTGCTTCCTAAGAGCAGCGTGTCTACCGATTTCACCATAGCGGCTTGCTACAAATCATAATAACTTATTTTTATTCAATCGTCGAGATTGAAAGTGAAAGAGAAAATTTCAATGAAATACTTTTTCTTTTTCACTTTCAATTGATGAATAAAAACTTGTTTCAATAGAGATTGAAAGAGTTTCTTTTTTGTCGTCGTATTTAGTTACTAAGGATTTATTTAATTTGCATAACTTTTGTCTTGTTGGAATCGTTAGGTTTTTTTTCAGTATGAATTTGTCTTAGGGTTTATCAAACTAATTAGGTATTGGGCTGGACATATCATATAAAAGAATAAAAGAATTTTGATTTCGATTGTCCTACTTCAAAAATTTATTTCTAAATCCGAATTCGAAAAATATCGATTTTGAGATTGATCTTCCCTTTCAAACATAGGATTTTTTTATTACTTAGAATTTGAATACTATTCGTATAGAAATCATAGAAATCCGCCTAAATGGGTAAAGGCACTTTTCTGATTCTCAATTGGAGTGAAAGTGCGGGATATAATAGTGATTCAGAAAAATAATGATTCAGAAAGTTACAAAAAAAGTTTTCTACTTAATAATTAGAATTAGTTTCAACAACCCATTGCTTTTCTCTAAAGATTTGATATCTGCGATTCTATAGCATAAATAGAAATAGATAAAGATAAATAGAAAAAGAAATAGAAAAGGATAAATAGAAAAGAAAAAAAGAAAAGGCAAAACCTTTATTATTGTCTTATTTATAAGTGGGTGGGTGATGGGGAAAATAAGGATCCCCATCCCGGGCATGAAAAACATATTCAAATACAAATAAAGGCAAAACTCTCAATTTGGTTTTTATTCTTTTTTTTTTTTCAAATTCTAAAAAAGTGACTTTTTTAGAATTTAAGTAGACAAATCAATTGGTTCAAATGGTTCAAAACATTAGGGAATGGAAATCATTATTTACTACGTACTTTTTTGAGTTCTATTTCTATTTTTCTATTCTATATTAAAAAATGGGGTCTAAATTCGAAACGAAATTGGCTCTTTTTTGGAGTCAGGCGGATGCAGATTAAAATTATTCCAACGTTTTCTTATTTATTTGTCGTACAAAAAAACTTTTTGAATTCCCGGTCGAAACGGATTTAGCTAACGAAAAAGCTTTGACCGCTGCCCAATATCCCCCTTTTTTCCAAATATTTTTACGAATATGTTTTTTGAATATAGAACTACGTTTTTTTGGAACTGCCATTCAAAAAAGAAAAAGTTATTCATTGCAAAAATTGGATGTGAAAGACATCTATTCTTTAAAACAAATCATTTTTTTTTTCTTATTCATTTCATTATCTGGCTATTTGTTCTCTAAATTATACTATCTTTCTAAATACTACCTTATATAAAAAAAATAGAAATATGAAAAAATTGCCTAAAATATTACTCGAACAAAAAAGAAAAACAATAGAATTTTTTTTTTTTCAATTTCTATTCCATAGAATATTTGAGTAAGAAAAATTCGTATTTCAGAGTTATTTGTGATACCTTTCTATTCCTCTTCAAATCGATATCTATAGGGTGGATTATTCCATATAATATATATCGAATTGGTTGAAGTTGATCGAAAAAACAAAAGTCTTTCCCTTTATATCTCTGTCTGTTTTCGGGATGCTACTTTTGTACATAAAAAATACATATCGAACAAGCTTAAGAACCCTTACCTACCTAATAAAAAAACTTGAATCTTTTTGTTTTTTTTTCTAGTATTTTTGTTTTTTTTTTCTAGTAATTGGTATTGGTTATTAAATGCCATTTATTAGAATGGAACACAATCAATTAGTCCCGAAATAAATTCGTTAATGATTCTGAATAAACAAACAAAAATACCTAATTCTTATTTTATTAGGGAAAGGTATGGACCATCCTATAATTGATATCAAAATAAAGTACTTCTTTTTTGGTCTAATTTTTTAGTCTTGATATATGTCCATAAATTATTGGAATAGGGAATAATAATTGAAGTTGGAATTTGCTGTTACATTTTCCTAAAAATCTTACTTAGTCTAAAAAAATTAGTTATTTTTCACTAGTAACTTAGTTATATCATGTTATATCATTTTTCCACTTTGAACTTTGCAAATTTTTGCAGTAGTTGAAAAAGGTTCAAAATAACTACGAATAGAAAATTCCATTTAAGTTTTTTTTATACTTTATTTTAGTAATCCCTTTTAAAAGAGATAAGAACCGGTGAATCAGAAACAATTAATTAAGAAAAAAAAGTTATTATTATTATTTTTATGGAACATACATATCAATATTCTTGGATCATACCGTTCGTTCCACTTCCAGTTCCTATGTTAATAGGAGTGGGACTTCTACTTTTTCCAACAGCAACAAAAAATCTTCGCCGTATGTGGGCTTTTACTAGTATTTTTTTGTTAAGTATAGTTATGGTTTTTTCGGTCGATCTATCTATTCAGCAAATACAAAGAAGTTCTATCTATCAATACATATGGTCTTGGACCATCAATAATAATTTTTCTTTCGAGTTCGGACACTTTATTGATCCGCTTACTTCTATTATGTCAATATTAATCACCACAGTTGGAATTCTGGTTCTTTTTTATAGCGAGAATTATATGTCTCATGATCAAGGATATTTGAGATTTTTTGCTTATATGAGTTTTTTCAATACTTCAATGTTGGGATTAGTTACAAGTTCGAATTTGATACAAATTTATATTTTTTGGGAATTGGTTGGAATGTGTTCCTATCTATTAATAGGGTTTTGGTTCACACGACCTAGTGCGGCGAGTGCTTGTCAAAAAGCATTTGTAACTAATCGTGTAGGGGATTTTGGTTTATTATTAGGAATCTTAGGTCTTTATTGGACAACAGGTAGTTTCGA